GCCCAATATCTGTTTTACATCTTCGAGGTGAAAATGGTCAATTTTCATAAGATCTTCTTGACTCTTATTCAAAAGGTCTAATAATGTATCTATATTGGACCTTTTGAGGCAATTATAGACCCTGGGAGACAATTCGGATTGATCAATAAAAATCGATTTCAATGCTATTTTTTTTTTTCTGAGTTTATCAAATTTATCGTGAAAATAAAAAGGGGATAAAGAAACCGTGTGTTGATTGTCCTCTAAAGGTAAGTTTTCTTCTTCCTTATGTAAAAAGGGAATAAATAAATCAATCAAATTCCGGGAGGCTTCATGAAGTGCTTCTTTCGGAGTTAAACTCCCGTTTGTCCATATTTCGAGAAAGAGTATCTCTTGCTTTTCATTCTCATTCCCATAAGAATGAATACTATGATTCACATTTCGAACAGGCATGAATACAGCATCTATAGGATAACTTCCATCTTGAAAGTTATGCGGCATTTTAAAAAAATATCCGCGATTTCTTTCGATTTCTAATCCAATACACAAATTAATTGGTTCTGTCAAGCTAGCTATATGTTGTGTATTGTCGACGATTTCCACATAAGGCGGTAAGATGATATCTTGAGCAGTTACATATCCAGGACCCCTGACACAAATAGACGCGTCACAAGTTCCATATAGATTACTTCTCAATACAATTTCTTTCAAATTCATTAAAATTTCATGGACCGATTCTTGAATACCCGTTATAGTAGAATATTCATGGGAGACGTTCTCAGATTTTACACGTGTGATACATGTTCCTTCTATTTCTCCAAGCAAAGCTCTTCGCATTGCAATGCCTATTGTGTCAGCTTGGCCTTTCATAAGTGGAGACAGAATAAAGCGCCCATAATAAAGGCGTTTGCTGTCTGTTCTTGATTCAACACACTTCCACTGTAGTGTCCGAGTAGATACTGTTACTTTCTCTCGAACCATAATAATATTATTTTAGTTGATTGAATTATTTATTTCTCTTGTTTATCTTGAAATTTCTTCACTGTTCATTTCTAGACACGTCTTTTTTTCGGAGGTCTACAGCCATTATGTGGCATAGGGGTTACATCCCGTACGAAAGTTAATAGTATACCACTTCTACGAATAGCTCGTAATGCTGCGTCTCTTCCCAGACCGGGACCTTTTATCATGACTTCTGCTCGTTGCATACCTTGATCCACTACTGTACGAATAGCATTTGCTGCTGCAGTTTGAGCGGCAAAGGGTGTCCCTCTTCTCGTACCCTTGAATCCAGAAGTACCAGCAGAGGCCCAGGAAACCACCCGACCCCGTACATCTGTAACTGTGACAATGGTATTATTGAAACTTGCTTGAACATGAATAACTCCCTTTGGTATTCTACGTGCACTCTTACGTGAACCAATACGTACATTCCTACGTGAACCAGCTCTCGGTATAGCTTTTGCCATATTGTATCATCTCATAAATATGAGTCAGAAATATATGGATATATCCATTTCATGTCAAAACAGATTCCTTATTTGTACATTGAGTCCTTTAGCGAGTCTGATTATCCTTGTCTTTGTTTATGTCTCGGGTTGGAACAAATTACTATAATGCGCCCCCGCCTACGGATTAGGCGACATTTTTCACAAATTTTACGAACGGAAGCTCTTATTTTCATATTTGTCATTCCTTATCTTAATTCTGAATCTACTTCTTGGTAGAAAATAAGTTTCTTGAAATTTTTCATCTCGAATCATATTGAATAAAAACGCCCTAATCTTTCGAATCCTTGTTTCGGAGTCGATAAATTATACGTCCTCTGGTTGAATCATAACGACTTACTTCAATTTTGACTTTATCTCCTGGCAGTATCCGTATAAAACTACGTCGGATCTTTCCTGAAACATAACCTAGAATCAGATCTTCATTATCTAACCGAACCCGGAACATGCCATTGGGAAGCGATTCAGTAATTAAACCTTCATGGATCCATTTTTGTTCTTTCATTTCAGGTAAAGCCCCCCTGAAGTATCAACTAATGGAGGAGAAAGGATATTAGACAACTCACCCTCTTTCTTTTTTTTTTTACAAATAGGAAGAGGTTTCGGATTCCATTTGGATATTAAAAGGATTACCATATATAACACAAAATTTCTCCGCCGATTCCTTCTAGTCGAGCCTCCCGGTCTGTCATTATCCCTCGAGAAGTAGAAAGAATTACAATCCCCATCCCACCTAAAATTCTAGGAATTCGTTGAGAGTTAGAATAGATTCGTAGACCGGGTCTACTGATCCGTTTTAAATTTAAAAAATTTCTATAGGGTCTTTTCCCATTCCTTCTATGTCGAAGGGTTAAAACCAAAAAAGAGTTGTTTTTTTCTCGATGTTTTCTGACGTTTTCGAGAAAACCTTCTCGGAAAAGTATTTTAACTATATTTTCGGTAATATTAGTAGATGCTATGCGAACAACTCTTTTTCTATCCATATCAGCATTTCGTATAGAGGTTATTATCTCAGCAATAGTGTCTCTACCCATGATGAACTATAATTATTGGTGCCTCAAAATTGGATATAATCAACATGTTTTTTCTTTTTTTTTTTTTCTATTGGTTTATGAATAGGAATTTTTTAAGGTATATGCGTGAGACACAATCTACGAATTTGTTGAGTTCTTAATCTAGTTCAATACCCCAAAAGATATCACGATCTCATTTTTTTTATAATACCTCGGGAGCTAATGAAACTATTTTAGTAAAATTTAATTGTCTCAATTCCCGGGGGATTGCACCAAAAATTCGAGTTCCTTTTGGATTTCCTTCTTGATCAATCACAACTGCAGCATTGTCATCATATCGTATTATCATACCGTTGTCACGTTTAAGTTCTTTACAGGTACGAACAATTACAGCTCTAACTACTTCTGATTTTTCTAGGGGCATGTTTGGTACTGCCTCTTTGATCACAGCAACAATAACGTCACCAATATGAGCATATCGACGATTACTAGCTCCTATAATTCTAATACACATCAATTCTCGAGCCCCGCTGTTATCGGCTACATTTAAATAGGTCTGAGGTTGAATCATATCAAATTTTGAGTCTATTCTTCCAATGCAAAGGATGAAGAAAATAAAAGAAATATTGTTTGTCCAAAAAAAGAAACCTGCCTTTTTGTTTCATCCCGAAATAATAAATTGAGTTCGTATAGGCATTTTGGATGCTGCTATTAAAATAGCCCTTCTAGCTATATTTTCGCTTACTCCACCCATTTCATATAGTATTCGCCCCGGTTTAACAACAGCTACCCAATATTCAGGGGATCCTTTCCCCGAACCCATACGTGTTTCGGCAGGTCTTACTGTAACTGGTTTGTCTGGAAATATACGGACCCATATTTTTCCACCACGGCGTGCATTTCGTGTCATTGCTCGTCGACCTGCTTCGATTTGTCTAGATGTGATCCAAGCAGGTTCAAGTGCCTGAAGAGCATATTTACCGAAACAAATATGATTACCTCGATAAGATATTCCCTTCATTCTTCCTCTATGTTGTTTACGGAATCTAGTTCTTTTTGGGTTATAGTTGATGGTTATTTTGGAATTCCATCTCTACTACAGAACTGGACGTGAGAGTTTCTTCTCATCCAGCTCCTCGCGACTAAAAGATTCAAAATTGAATTTTAATTAATTTGAATAGATATTAGAACATTTTTATAAAAACATTTATAAATAATAGTTTTTTCTAACGTACTAATAAATCTTTATTTTGTCCTTTATCCAGGTTTACCAATTCAAAAAAAAAAAAAAAGAAAGTTTTTGCGGGCGAATATTTACTCTTGCAATCTCTCTTTCAGTCATAGCGCTTATTCGTGACTTCTCAGAATAGATGAATTTATTTCCGGTTTATTTCGCCATCCCGACTGGTGAATCAGTAAGATTCATTTGTTCAATAAAATCTTTTGCATTCACGGGTTCCATCGTTCCCACCGTTTCGTACTTAATGGTTAGGTCAGAATTCTACAACGGAGCTCGTAATCCAATTTATTCTTGAGTCAACCTTCTTAGTCTTTATTGGCTCGAAGCTCTTAATTTTTTTCTTCTCGAAAAAGGCTTATTTAATATTTCATTATGGATGAATTAATTAGTATTGATGCTTTATTACACTGTCTTTTATGAGATGACTCATAGACCTTACATATTGGAATTCTATATCATTGATATTCTTTTTCTCTCTTTCTCTCATCCTTCCATTTATCCACATCTTTCTTCTGTATTTTGCTTTAAACTTAGAATTTAAGTTTATTCAAAAAAAAATTCAGTTGCTACAAAGATATGACCGATTTATCATATCTTGACTGGTTCTTTAGATTCAGATAATACGAAGTGATGGGTTAGTTTTCATACTAGCGGGCCGGTCTTTTTTTTTAATCCTAACCCTAAATAAAAAAACCAACGAGTCACACACTAAGCATAGCAATTATATCAAAAGGTCAATCGAATTTTTATTCAACCCTATAGAATTAAGAATTAGAATTGCTTTGATTGGCCAGAAAAAAAATGAATGAGTTTGCTTTTTTTTGTTCTATCAATGGAGAGAAGGGAAAAACAATGAAAGTTTTCTTATTCCTCTTCCTTGTCTATAAAAATCCAAATTTTGATGCCTAATACCCCATAGATAGTCCGAACTGTATAGGAACAATAATCAATTTTAGCTCGAATGGTTTGTAGGGGAACCCTGCCCTCTCTGATCCATTCGACACGTGCAATTTCTTTTCCGTCGATACGCCCTGCAATTTGTATTTGAATTCCTTTTGTATCTGCTTGTTCAGTTAATTCAATAGCCTTTTTCATTGCTTTTCGAAATGAAACTCTATTCTTTAATTGTCCGGCTATAAATTCTGCAAGAATATTAGGGTTTCCATAAGGTTTTGCAATTCTTGTGATAGCAATGTTAAGTTTTCGGTTCACATAATGAAATTCTTTTTGTAGATTTATCTGTAATTCTTCGATTCCTCG